TAACAGTTACATTTATAGTTCCATTTGTGGTGAGATTGAGGGTTCCGGTATAAGAACCAGCACGGCTGGTAGTGATTTAACTATAAGAGAAAGTTCTAATGATCTCGATGTAACTCAAAAATACAGGCATTTGTGGGTTCAATGTGAAAATTGTTATGGATTAAATTATAAGAAATTTTTTAAATCAAAAATGAATCTTTGTGAACAATGTGGATATCATTTGAAAATGAGTAGTTCAGATAGAATCGAACTTTTGATCGATCCAGGTACTTGGGATCCTATGGATGAAGACATGGTTTCTCTGGATCCCATTGAATTTCATTCGGAGGAGGAGCCTTATAAAGATCGTGTCGATTCTTATCAAAGAAAGACAGGATTAACTGAGGCCGTTCAAACAGGCATAGGCCAACTAAACAGTATTCCCGTAGCAATCGGGGTTATGGATTTTCAGTTTATGGGGGGTAGTATGGGATCCGTGGTCGGGGAGAAAATCACCCGTTTGATTGAGTACGCTACTAAACAATTTCTACCTCTTATTATAGTGTGTGCTTCCGGGGGGGCACGCATGCAAGAAGGAAGTTTGAGCTTGATGCAAATGGCTAAAATATCTTCTGCTTTATATGATTATCAATCAAATAAAAAGTTATTCTATGTACCAATCCTTACATCTCCTACTACAGGTGGGGTGACTGCTAGTTTTGGTATGTTGGGGGATATCATTATTGCCGAACCCAATGCCTACATTGCATTTGCGGGTAAAAGAGTAATTGAACAAACATTGAATAAAACAGTACCTGAAGGTTCACAAGCGGCTGAATATTTATTCCAGAAGGGCTTATTCGATCTAATCGTACCACGTAATCCTTTAAAAAGCGTTCTGAGTGAGTTATTTCAGCTCCACGCTTTCTTTCCTTTGAATCAAAATTCCATTAAAGAGCATTAAGTTACATTTTTTTTATTTGTAGCAAACAAGTAGTTAGTTTATCGGAATCCAAGTAAAAATAAGACGAACGGGGTTTCTTTGTTGACATAAGATCTAATTGTAGAAAGAATCAAAGGTTAAAGTTGCGCATAACTCTTTTTTTCTATATTTATATTCCTGATTACTAATTAAGAAGCCTCTATCAACAAGATAAAAGAGTGAATTCTTCTTTTCGTGAAATTAGGAAAATAAAAAAAATGTCCTCTTCCCGTCTTACGTACGTATATATAATTCAAATATAGAAAATGAAAATATAGATATAGAGTTTTTCTCTTTCTATATCTCCCGCGAATCCCATTTTGATTAAGAATCCCTTTTGGGTCGGATTCTAACGAATCTTTCGATAATTTGTAAGAAACTTTTTCTTTATTAAATTATTAGAAGACAAGAACAAAAGACGAAGAAAAAAAAGAATATAATAATAAAGGCGATTATCATATATATCTTGTACATATCTTTTATATAGAAAGATGAATAAGTCCATTATATACTCACTTAGATATATACTTAGATCTATACTAATTAAAATTCGAATTTCATAAATATTAATTAATAATAATTACAATTCTTAATTATAATTATTATAAGATATCTTTATAAATAAAAATAACAGGTACAAATAGTAAATCGAGGTATCCATTCTATGACAACTTTCGACTTTCCCTCTGTGTTGGTGCCTTTAGTAGGCCTAGTATTTCCGGCAATGGCAATGGCTTCTTTATCTCTTCATGTTCAAAAGAATAAGACTGTTTAGATCTGCTGGGCCCAACTCTCATCCATTTTTTTTTCAAAACATAGACTTGTATCATAACACAGATTTTTATTTAGTGGAATATGGTAGAACATGCGGTTTCCGCCGAACATAAAGGAGAGGCTCTTATGCTTATGCCTGTAGAAAGATGATATATGGGTAAAGGAGTTCTATCTATTTGAAAATAGATCAGGATCGACGTATGGCTGAAATGTAAAGTCGGTGTATCTATATGTATATCGATGGGATCATACGAAGGGTATGTTATTATTTAAAATCTAACCAATTTGATGAATTACTCTTAAAGGTTCACAGAAAACTAGTACTAGTTGATGAGAGTTACTTCGGAAACAAAAAGAGTAAAGTCTGGGGTATTTTCTTAATTCCAATAAAACGAAACCGGATCAAGTATGAGTTGTCGATCAGAACATATATGGATAGAACCTATAACGGGGTCTCGAAAAAAAAGTAATTTCTGCTGGGCCGTTATCCTTTTTTTAGGGTCATTAGGATTCTTAGTGGTTGGAACTTCCAGTTATCTTGGTAGAAACTTGATATCTTTATTTCCGTCTCAGCAAATCCTTTTTTTTCCACAGGGGATCGTGATGTCTTTCTATGGAATCGCGGGTCTCTTTATTAGCTCCTATTTGTGGTGCACACTTTCGTTGAATGTAGGGGGTGGTTATGATCGATTTGATAGAAAAGAAGGAATGGTGTGTATTTTTCGTTGGGGATTTCCTGGAAAAAATCGTCGCATCTTCCTCCGA